ATCTGGAGAATATCCAACAACAGCTTCCATTGAATGAATAATTGATCCAGATCCTAAAAACAATAATGCTTTAGAGTAAGCATGAGTAATCAAATGAAATAAAGCAGCTCGATATGACCCCATACCTAAAGCTAACATCATATAACCCAATTGAGACATTGTAGAATAGGCTAAACTTCTCTTAATATCTTTTTGAGCAAGAGCCAAAGTAGCTCCTAATAGTACTGTTATTATACTTATTAAAGATATTAAATTCATTATGTAGGGTATTCCTATGAAAAGAGGAATAAGACGAGCGACAAGAAAAATGCCCGCTGCTACCATCGTAGCAGCATGAATCAGAGCCGAAATAGGGGTAGGCCCTTCCATGGCATCAGGTAACCATACATGAAGGGGGAATTGTGCCGATTTAGCAATTGCCCCGGAAAATACTAGAAAAACACAGAAATTATAAAATAAAAAAGTAAACTCATTATCATTATTATAACTTAAGTTATTGAATATTTCGAACAAATCCTTAAATTCAAAACTACCTGTTATCCAATAAAGACCTAAGATTCCTAAAAATAAACCAAAATCTCCTATACGATTAGTTACAAAAGCTTTTTGACAAGCATTTGCAGCAATAGGTCGTGTGAACCAAAAACCTATTAATAGATATGAGCACATTCCAACTAATTCCCAAAAAATATAAATTTGTATCAAATTAGAACTCGTAACTAATCCCAGCATGGAAGTATTGAAAAAACTCATATAAGCAAAAAATCTTAAATATCCTTGATCATGAGACATATAATTATCACTATAAATCAAAACCAGAATTCCAACAGTAGTAATTAATATTAACATAATCGAAGTAAGTGGGTCGATCAAGTGGCCGAACTCTAAAGAAAAATCATTATTAATAGTCCAAGACCATACATATTGATATATGAAATTGCTATTTATTTGCTGAATAGCGAGATCTGCAGAAAAAATCATAACTATACTTAATAATAAAACACTAGGAAAAGCCCACATGCGACGAAGATTTTTTGTTGCCGTCGGAAAAAAGAGAAGCCCGACTCCGATTAAGACAGGAACTGGAAGTGGGACGAAAGGTATGATCCATGCATATGGATATGTATGTTCCATAAAAAAAAAAAACCTTTTTTCATTTTTAAGTAATTCTTTCCGATTCACCGGATCTTCTATCTTTCGCAAAAAAAAGTAAAAATCTATATATATATAGATTATAGATGCAAGACCAAAATTTAATCTTTCTGATTCTTTACCAAATCCAATAAATCAAGAAGTTACAATTGGTTAAATGATATCACCCTTACTAGTGCAAAGTGAATAGTTATTTATTATGAATTCGTTTTTTTGTTCGGATAGTTCTAGTTTATTAATTATATTTAATATAAATGTAAAAAAAAAAAATGAATGACATATAATATTTTTTAGCCTTTTTTAGAGCAAAGTAGTATTATCTAAATAAAGAACTAGATGGATAATCAATAGTAAATAAAGATTCGTTTTTATTGAATATTATATTAATACTAGATAGATGTCTTTCACATCCAACTATAACAATGAGTAATCTCTTGATTTTTGAATGGCAGTTCCAAAAAAACGTACTTCTATGTCAAAAAAACGGATTCGTAAAAATTCTTGGAAAAAGAAGGGATATTGGGCAGCGTTAAAAGCTTTTTCATTATCGAAATCTCTTTCGACCGGAAATTCAAAAAGTTTTTTTGTGCCGACAAATAAATAATCAAACATTGGAATACTCGGAATAAGAACTGAATCGAAACCGAATGACTTTTTTGTTCTATCCCTAGATCCTAGATAGAAGGAAGAACTATCTAGGATCTAGGGATAGAACAAAAAAGTCTTATTCCCACAGAGGATAAACTATGCAGAAGCTTATTATTTTATTAAGTTAAAGTTAAATATAACTGACATTCTAAAACCAGATAAATATACTCTATTAGTGAACACGTATTTAAATGACGTTGTATTCCGAAATTTTAATCTTTCCTAAATATGAATTGACTACTTCAATCTCGACGATTGAGTATGAATAGGTTATTATAATTTTGAGCAAGCCGCTATGGTGAAATCGGTAGACACGCTGCTCTTAGGAAGCAGTGCTAGAGCATCTCGGTTCGAGTCCGAGTGGCGGCATGGGATCTATCTTCTAAAACTTCTAAAAGAGATAGACTAAGTCCTATTAAATAATTGAAGTAATTAAACTCCCAATTTGCATTCCGTAATTATAATTAAGGTACTCCCCCCTAAAAAAAAAAAATAATAATATGATTTTATCGACTTTCGAACATATATTAACTCATATATCCTTTTCTATTATTTCAATTTTAATTACACTATATTTTATAACCTTATTAGTGGATGAAATCGGAGGACTAGATGATTCATCCGAAAAGGGCATGATAGCGAGCTTTTTCTGCATAACCGGATTATTAATCACGCGGTGGATTTATTCGCGACATTTTCC